CAAATTTGATCTCTATCGAATTTGAATATCAGAATAGCGAATATAGTTATAATTAAATGGGTCAGGTCCACTTACTTTTTCTTTTGTTTGTTGATTTCGAATCTTTCCAATGGATTTGCTTGGTATAATGGAAATATAGGGATCCTTGGCGAGTCAAGGGGTGGTTTATGATTATTCATAATAATGAAAATTTATCGATACTCTAACTCAACTCTAACTCAGTATAATGATAACGTATTATCTGGTTATCTAGTTAGTTCCTTTTGTATTCCAAATAAAAAAGATCTCTATTTTCTGAATACTACGACTGGACTTTTATGAAAAAATTGATGAAAAAATAAAAGCCCCTTATCGGATTTGAACCGATGACTTACGCCTTACCATGGCGTTACTCTACCGCTGAGTTAAAAGGGCTTATTTGATTCCCCAACGAGTCACTATGTAGATAAAATTTCTATCTGCACATATATTATAGATAAGTATATAAGTATACTCATAGTGGCTAATGGCTGATTTTTGAATAATCAAATGGATTTTCCTAGAAAGTCTAGGGTAAAATGAATTGTTTCAAGACCGGTCCTAATTTCTTTTATTGAGATGATCCTTAATGAAAACAAAATTTACTTGATTGATACATAACGTACACTTACCAATTCGACATAAAAGAAATTGCAAGATATTTCATCGAATCATGTCATGAAGAGATTCTACTTGTCTTGTCTCCTTGAACTAAAGTCTTAAAGAAAATTTTCGATAACTTCTCAATCCCGGTTACTAGATTAGATTTATATAATGTCAATTCTAATGAACGATTCATGAATATGAATGACGAATCCAAAAATTCTATACAATTAGGAAAAACGGAAAGATCCCTCGGATCCGATCATTCCATTATATTGACAATTTCAAAAAACCGATGATACTATGATCATAGTATGAGGGCGGTTGGTCAAGTCGGCCCCCATCGTCTAGTGGTTTAGGACATCTCTCTTTCAAGGAGGCAGCGGGGATTCGAATTCCCCTGGGGGTAGGGTACTACGAAAGGAAGTTAAACATGGATTACCAATAAGCCTAAACTGGATACTGGATTTTTCCTGGGTCGATGCCCGAGCGGTTAATGGGGACGGACTGTAAATTCGTTGGCAATATGTCTACGCTGGTTCAAATCCAGCTCGGCCCAATAATCCGCCAATCCGCCATGAGATGGTATAATAAACCCCCCTGCCCTGCGGAAAGACCCCATACGAAGATAAAAAAAAATAAAATTTTCGGCGAGATCCCTTATTTCTATTTCTCCGGGATTGTAGTTCAATCGGTTAGAGCACCGCCCTGTCAAGGCGGAAGCTGCGGGTTCGAGCCCCGCCAGTCCCGATGGGTCCAATAAATACACCAATTCATTTGTCCCTTTCTATGAACTAGTAAAGGGTGTCGAGGGTCATCCTTTTATTCCCAAAGAAAAAAAAAAAAAGGATTCTTTATTTCGTTTTTCGTTCCTATTTCTTCCATTGTGCTTTTATTGTTTGTTTAGGTTTTGAACTATGTAATTAATCGAGGCGAAAGGGCAATCTGATGATCCTTCATCAAATGATTGTCCAAGGAAGACACGGGTAGGTTATAGAAAAAAAACAAGGAAACAGATTATAAGAATTTTGAATTGATTGAGTCAGGAAGCAAAACTTGGATTCAGTATGGATAAAAGAACTTCCTATGTTATACTATTCAAGTCTTGACGACGGGTTGATTTGATAGATCAGATATTGTTATTCATGATATTGATCCGATTCAAGATCATCGAGAGATAATTCATTCATTGAATTTTTTAATTTACGAACGAAAGATTTATCATCTCTAGGGGATTAAATCCCGAGTTATTGCGAAGTAAAAAAACCGATGAGATTATGGAAGTAAATATTCTTGCATTTATTGCTACTGCACTATTCATTCTAGTTCCTACCGCCTTTTTACTTATCATTTACGTAAAAACAGTCAGTCAAAATGATTAATTCAATTGAATTTGAATGAAATGAATGAAACTTGCCTTCTGAGTTCTTATCAAAAATTGACGACGTCAAATGAAAAAAATTCCAATTTCACGTCTTAACTTAAATGAAATGAACGCACTATAATCAATCGGAAGTTTTCTAAGAGATAGATAGTATGGTAGAAAGATAAATCTTTCTACCATACTATCTATCTCTTTGTCTATAAACTTAGTGTATAAAGTTAAAGTTGTAATCTAGAATAAAGATAAAGGCTTAAGTTTCTATATTCGCTTCATATATGTGTATATTAATGTATGGAATTGACATAACACTCAAATTGCTACATCTATTTGTATTTGTTCCGATCAATCTGAAATAATTCTTATCTTAGGATTCTAATTCCTTTATTTTTACTAATACTAATAAGGAAGGGGAAACCTCACCTATCTTTAACGCCTGAACCATTCTATGAAATAAGTCGATAAAGCATAAACCGCCCTTCTCAAATTAGAAACCAA